AGATGGCTTTGTACACAACCGAAAACCCTTCCTCTTATGAACTAGATAATCAGTGGGTTTATACGAATGAACAAAACGAAAACAAGCTCAGCAACGAGTTTATAAGTCGAATAGAGGCTATAGATAAGGGATCTCTTCCTCTGGATGTAGTACTCGAAAAAAAAACTAGATTGTGTAATGATGAAACTAAAAAAGAATACTTGCCTAAAAAGTATGATCCTTTCTCGAACGGGCCTTATCGTGGAATAATCCATTTTGTTTTTTCCCCTTCAATCATAAATCAAATTCCCATCGGAAATTCCATCGGAACTCTTTGGATAAATAAGATCCACGAGATCCTTATTGCTACTAGTTATCGAGAATTTGAGAAAAGAATAGCTGCATTTGATCGAAAATCAATATCAACGGAAATTCATAATGGTAATTTATTGAATTTTATTAGTGAATTTGCTGTAAAATCAATATGCTCAATAAAAATATTGAAAGGACTTTCTTTAGAACAAGAAAAAAAAAATAATTATTCACAAGCAATATTTTTATTCAATGCAGTTATAACTGATACCAACGAGCACAAAATTAGAAACAAAGATCTTGAAATAGAAATAAAAGAAATCAGTAAAAAAATACCTCGATGGTCATACAAATTAATTGACGAGTTAGAACAACAAGAGAGACAAAATGAAGAAGACGCGGAGGAGGATCATCAGATTCGTTCAAGAAAAGCTAAACGTGTAGTCATTTTTACTGATAATCAGCAGAATCCCGATACTTATACTACTACCCTAGATACTAATAATTCTGATCAAACAGACGAAGTCGCTTTAATAGATTATTCTCAACAATCGGATTTTCGTCGAGACATAATAAAAGGATCTATGCGCGCTCAAAGACGTAAAATAACTATTTTGGAATTGTTTCAAGCAAATGTGCATTCCCCGTTTTTTTTTGACAGAATAGGAAATACCCCTCTTTTTTTGTTTGATATCTCCGAACTTATTAAATTAATTTTTATAAATAAGATGGGTAAAAACACAGAATTCAAAATTTTGGATTGTGTGGAAGAAGATACAAACGAACAAGAGAAAAAAGAAGCGGACAAAAGAGCAACGGACAGATTAGAAGATCAAGCACGAATAGAAATAGCAGAAGCCTGGGATAGCATTATATTTGCTCAAATAATAAGAGGTTCAATCTTAGTAACACAATCAATTCTTAGAAGATATATTATATTACCGTCATTCATAATAGCTAAAAATATGGGTCGTATGCTATTATTTCAATTTCCCGAGTGGTCCGAGGATTTAAAGGGTTGGAAGAGGGAAATGCATGTTAAATGCACCTATAATGGTGTTCAATTATCAGAAACAGAATTTCCAAAAAACTGGTTAATAGACGGTATTCAAATAAAAATATTATTTCCTTTCCGTTTGAAACCTTGGCACAGATCTAAACTAGCCTCCCCTTATCTAATAAAAAAGACAGATAAAAAAAACGATGATTTTTGTTTTTTAACAATTTTTGGAATGGAAACTAAACTACCTTTTGGTTCTCCACGAAAAAGATCTTCGTTTTTTGACTCCATTTTTAAAAAACTAAGAAAAAAAATTCTGAAATGGAAAACAAATTGTTTTATCGTTCTAATAGAAAGAACCAATTTTGTTCTAATAATCTCAAAAGAAATAAAGACATGGATTATAAAAAACATTATCTTTATACAAAGAATAATAAAAGAACTATTAAAAAGAAATTCAACTCGGTTTTTGGGGTTGAAAGAAGTATCTGGATCGAATGAAACTAAAAAAGACAAAGATTCAAGAATCAGTAATAATATGATTTATGAATCGTCCAGTCAAATTAAATCTTTCGATTGGACAAATTATTCACTGACAAAAAAAAAAATAAAAGATCTAACTGATAGAGCAAATCGAATCAGAACTCAAATAGGAAAAATTCTAAAAGACAAAAAAAACAAAAAAGGTAATGATGCTGAAAGATTTGAATCTCCGAAAACTTTCGGGCCGATGTTTAAAAGAAGAAATATTCGATTAATCCGTAAATCCATTTTTTTTATAAAATTTTTCTTTAAAAAGATATATATATATATCTTCTTATTTATTATTAATATTCTTCAGATCAATACACCATTTTTTCTTGAATCAAAAAAAAAATATATGGGTAAATACATTTTCAATATTAAAGCCAATCAAGAAGGTATTGATAAAACAAATCAAAATACAATTAACTTTAGAAAGTCCCTTTCTAATCTTAGTAAGAATTCACAGAACTTATCCTCGTTGTCACAAGCATATGTCTTTTACAAATTATCACAAATCCAAGTTAATAACTTGGATAAGTTACGATTTGTCCTTCAATATAATGGAACATCCCTTTTTCTTACAAATGAAATAAAAGATTATTTTGGAGCCCAAGGAATATTGCATTCCGAATTCCAAAATAAAAAAATTCGAAATTTTGGAATAAATCAATGGAAAACGCGGTTAAGAGGTCATTATCAATATAATTTATCTAAGATTGGATGGTCTAAATTAGTGCCAGAAAAATGGCGAAATAGAGTTAATCAAGGTTGGATGGCCCAAAATAAAGATTTTAACAAACGGGATTCTTATGAAAAAGACCAAATAATTTATTATAAAAAAGAAAATTATTATAAATTACCAAATCAAAAAGACTATGGATATGATCTTTTATCATATCAATCTATATCTTATGAAGATACGAAGAACTCATCTATTTATGTATCACCATTACAAGTAAACAATAGCCAAGGGATTTCTTGTAATTACAACACACGGAAATACAAATTATTTGATGGAATAGGAGATATTCTTAGCAATAATTATCTCGGAAAAAATGGTATTGTGGATATGGATAAAAATCCAGATAGAAAATATGGGGATTGGAAAATGATCCATTTTTATCTTAGAAATACGGTCGATATTGAGACCTGGATCAATCCCAACAGTCATAAGACTATTAATGGCAAAAAAATAGAAAAGAAAGGTCTGATGATTCATCAACAAATAAAGCCTTCCAATCAAAAAAGGTTTGATTGGATGAGAATGAATGAACAAATACGAAATCGTCCCATATCGAATCTTAAACTTTGGTTCTTCCCCGAATTTGCACTCCTTTATAATTCATATAAAATGAAACCCTGGTTCATACCCATCCAATTACTTCTTTTAAATTTTAATGGAGATGTAAATATTAGTGCAACTAAAAATATCAATGAAAATCCAAAAAAGGATCTTTCATCGAATAAAATAAACTATCTTGAATTAGAAAATAGAAAGAAAAAAGAAAAAGAATCTCCAACTCGAGGGAATCCTAGATCAGATGCACAAAACCGAAGGAATCGCGGATCAGTTCAAGAAGAAGATCTTGAAGAAAATTATGGGGTGAGATCAGATATAAAAAAACGTAGAAAGAAAAAAGAATACCAAAGCAATACAGAAGCCGAACTCCATTTATTTCTTAAAAGATATTTGCTTTTTCAATTGAGATGGGATGATTCTTTAAATCAAAGAATGCTCAATAATATCAAAGTATATTGTTTCCTGCTTAGATTGATAAACCCAAGAGAAATTGCTATATCCTCTATTCAACGGGGAGAAATGAGTCTGGATATAATGCTGATTCAGAAAGATTTAACTCTTACAGAATTAATGAGAAAGAGTCTATTTATTATTGAACCGGTGCGTCTGTCTGTTACAAGTACAAGGGATAGAAAATTTCTTATGTATCAAACCATAAGTATTTCATTCGTGCATAAGAATAAGGACAAAGCTAATCAAGGAAACCAAGAAAAAAGATATGTTGATAAACCCATTGCAAGACATCAAAAAATAACTGAAAATCAAAACAAAAATCATTATGTTTTGCCCGTTCCTGAAAATATTTTATCACTTAGACGTCGTAGAGAGTTTAGAATTCAAATTTGTTTGGATTCCCAAAATGGGAACGGTCATACAGAATTTTGCGATGGGAAAAACGTAAAAAACTGCGATCAATTTTTGGATAAAAGCACAAATCTTGAGATAGAGAAAAACAAATTAATAAAATTATTTATTTGGCCGACTTATCAATTAGAAGATTTAGCTTGTATGAATCGCTATTGGTTTGATACCACTAATGGCAGCCATTTCAATATGGTAAGGATAAATATGTATCCACAATGAAATGAAGAAGGGTGATAGATTTTATCTATGTATCCTGTAGCATATCCGATATATGAAAGCAACCGCATATACACACATATCCACATGTACTATCTTACATTTCATTCTTATACATGATACTAATTCAATGACGTTGACGTATCAATTAGATCTATCAATAACTCAACGGAATCCTTTTATTTTAATTTCAGCTGGAAAACTTATTATCTTTTATAAGTGCCGTCCTTTTCTTTTATATTTTTATACAACTTAAATTTAAAATTAGATTGATCATTGACTCATTTTATTTGATAAAAAAACGATTTAATAAATTTTAATAAAATTAGGAGTCTATAATTTAATTAAGTATACCCAATTAAAGTGGTTGGCATTATTATCATTTTTTATTTCTGATCGGTAAAATTTAGATCTTTCAACAAGAAAATAAAAAAGGGGGAGAATTTTTGTTTTATGGTAAAAAATGTATTCAGTTCAGTTTTTTTGCAAGAAGAAAAAGAAAAAAACCAGGGGTCTGTTGAATTTCAAGTCTTCAATTTCACCAATAAGATACGAAAACTTACTTCACACTTAGAATTGCACAGAAAAGACTATTTATCTCAGCGAGGTCTACGTAAAATTCTGGGAAAACGTCAACGATTACTGGCTTATTTGTTAAAGAAAAATAGAGTACGTTATAAAGAATTAATTGGTCGGTTGGATATTCGGGAACTAAAAACTCACTAATTTGAAGAACCTTAAATTATTTGATTTATTATATCTTGAATTTTGATAAATTTATTTTTGTTTTCAGTAATTCATGGAAGAATGAATCGGGGAAAAACCTATGAATGTACCAGCTACCAGAAAAGACCTCATGATAGTAAATATGGGTCCTCATCACCCATCCATGCATGGGGTTCTTCGGCTCATCATTACTCTAGATGGTGAAAATGTTATTGACTGTGAACCAATATTGGGTTATTTACACAGAGGGATGGAAAAAATTGCGGAAAACCGAACAATTATACAGTATCTGCCTTATGTAACACGTTGGGATTATTTAGCTACTATGTTCACAGAAGCAATAACCGTAAATGCACCAGAGCAATTAGGAAATATTCAAGTACCGAAGAGAGCCAGCTATATCAGAGTAATTATGTTGGAGTTGAGTCGTATAGCTTCTCATTTATTATGGCTTGGTCCCTTTATGGCAGATATTGGTGCACAAACGCCTTTCTTCTATATTTTTAAAGAACGAGAATTAGTATATGATTTATTCGAAGCTGCCACTGGTATGAGAATGATGCATAATTATTTTCGTATCGGAGGAGTGGCTGTTGATCTACCTCATGGCTGGATAGATAAATGTTTGGATTTCTGTGATTATTTTTTAACAGCAATTTCTGAATATCAAAAACTTATTACACGAAATCCTATTTTTTTAGAACGAATTGAGGGAGTGGGCATTATTAATGGAGAGGAAGCAATAAATTGGGGTTTATCAGGACCAATGCTACGAGCTTCCGGAATACAATGGGATCTTCGTAAAATTGATCATTATGAGTGTTATGACGAATTTGATTGGGAAATAAAATGGCAAAAAGAAGGAGATTCATTAGCTCGTTATTTAGTACGAATCAGTGAAATGACGGAATCCATAAAAATGATTCAACAAGCTCTGGAAGGAATTCCAGGAGGGCCCTATGAGAATTTAGAAATCCGATGCTTTGATAGAGTAAGCGATCCTGAATGGAATGATTTTGAATATGGATTCATTAGTAAAAAACCTTCGCCCACTTTTGAATTATCAAAACAGGAACTTTATGTGAGAGTAGAAGCACCAAAGGGCGAGTTGGGAATTTTTTTGATAGGAGATCAAAATCTTTTTCCTTGGCGATGGAAAATCCGACCACCCGGTTTTATCAATTTGCAAATTCTTCCTCAGTTAGTTAAAAGAATAAAATTGGCTGATATTATGACGATACTAGGTAGTATAGATATCATTATGGGAGAAGTTGATCGTTGAAATGATAATTGATACAACAGAAGTACAAGATATCAATTCGTTTTCAAAATTGGAATACTTAAAGGAGGTCTATGGGATTATATGGATGCTTATCCCTATCTTGACTCTTGTATTGGGAATTACAATAAGTGTACTAATAATTGTATGGTTAGAAAGAGAAATATCCGCAGGGATACAACAACGTATTGGACCTGAATACGCGGGCCCTTTTGGAATTCTCCAAGCGCTAGCAGATGGGACAAAACTACTTTTAAAAGAAAATATTATTCCATCTAGAGGAGATATCAGTTTATTCAGTATCGGACCATCCATAGCGGTCATATCAATTCTACTAAGTTATTCGGTAATTCCTTTTGACTATCACCTTGTGCTAGCCGATCTCAATATTGGTGTTTTTTTATGGATCGCTATTTCAAGTATTGCTCCCATTGGACTACTTATGTCAGGATATGGATCAAATAATAAATATTCTTTTTTGGGTGGTTTACGAGCTGCTGCTCAATCAATTAGTTATGAAATACCATTAACTCTATGTGTATTATCAATATCTCTACGTGCGATTCGTTGAGACATAAACTTTTCCGATTTCTTTTTACTTTATTTCTAGAAAAGGTTTGAATAGATATCCTCATTTATTTGTTTATCATTTGGGTTGACGAACTAAATCAGATAGTTATATGAGTGAAAGAAAACAGCTTAGAAGTTCGCAGTAAAAAGATCGAGTCTCATTTCCTATGTACCAGGATTAAGCAAAAATAAATATAAGCAGTAAAGGCTGTTTACCCCAAGATTGGTTGATTGGACATCATATCATAGCTTGAAGCGGGTTCAAAAGATTAACTATATGGAGTTTTCACTATCGTTTGTATGTATTTACATACATGTATTACCATAACGGGTGATTCCGCAAAAATAAGTGGATGGTTAGAAACACCAAAATTACACAAAGGATTAGTAATAGAGATTATGTAAATTATCCAAAGGGGCATTTTTTTCTGCAGAATAAGGAATACTAATTGGGGCTTTAAGTTGGTAGAAATGATCAGGTAGTACTCCCCATGATTCCGATCCAGAGTATGCTCCTATCCACCAATTAAAGAAATGACTATTAGGAACGAAATAATCCTTTACTTTTTTTTCAATACCTTTTTGAGAAAGACGAGTAGGAACGAAAAAAAAATAAAAAAAGAGAGATCTTTTTATTTTTTCTATATCTATATAGAGAGATAGAATTCTTCTCATGATTGATGAACTAATGTAATGTCTAATTCTTTTTCGTAATCGAAAACTATGGGT